TGTCCGAACGAATAAATAATTGTAGGAGTGAAATCTTAATATAATTCGAAAAAGCAAGAGCAGCAAAGCAAGTCCACGGAAAAAAGAATATGTATTTGTATTTTCTATTTTTTTGGGATTAAACAAAAGGATTCGCAAATAAAAGCGCTAATGCTACAACCAGCCCATAAATTGTTAAAGCTTCCATAAAAGCCAGACTAAGCAATAAAGTACCCCGTATTTTTCCCTCTGCCTCCGGTTGTCGCGCAATCCCTTCTACAGCTTGCCCTGCAGCAGTGCCTTGACCAACCCCGGGTCCAATAGAAGCAAGTCCGACAGCCAACCCAGCAGCAATAACGGAAGCGGCAGAAATCAGTGGATTCATGATAAATTCCTCGCAACCCAAATAAAATAAAGAAAAGAAAGAAATAGTTAATGATACAATTAACCAACCAATTATGACTTAATTATTCAATTACTAAGATTTATCCAGTCCAAGTAATTAAGAATTCCGAATTGAAATAATTTATGGAACTTTCCGAACTATTTCGATATTTATTTTTCGTTTATATCCATATAGTTTTTGTGAATCCATACAACTTTTGTTCTTATCTTAACTTAAATTTGGAACCATTCTTCGTTCTTTTTCTTGATTTCATTTTTTTAGTCATTCAGTATTTAATTCACAATTACAGATGAAACAGAAGGGCTTCTTTTTTTTGAATCTCTATCTAAATTCCAGTAGCAGGGCAATTTTAGATATATAGTTAGTTCATATATAATTAGTTCATATCTAATATCACATATACATGTGTTTCTTCCATACCGTAAACCAATTATTTGTGTCTTAGGTTCAATCGGATTCGAGAATCACTCTTTGAAAACCTCCAAAAAAGAAAGAGTTGTCTTATAGCGATTAGATTATCTAGTTCGCCCCTCCTCATTCCTACTCTATTTTTTTTGAATCTCGGTTTTTTGAAAGCCCTTTCTTCCTTAATCTGTTCTAGTTCTATATAACATCTTTTTTTTAATCACACACTGTAAATGTAGATATCATACAAAATAATAGCTCCTAATATCTAATATGCTAATATATATATAATCTAATAATAAATAATAATATTTAATATGTTATAGTTATAATTGAATGAAAAAAAAAAAAAGAATATTCATTGGAGGGAAATAGGTCAAAAACAAAGAGTATTTTTAAGAAAAATAGGAAAAAGATCTTTTAGATAGATCTCTTTCCTATTTTTTTTTTACAATACCCCGGTAATCTTTTATATTTGACTATCTCAATACACTAATATATCAATACACTAAATCGTATACTTATTTTATTTATACTTTATTGCATCTTTCTTTTTTTTTTTTTCAAAATTTTTTCTATTTTATATATTTATGTTCCCTAAGTAGATTATCTTGAGTTGAGCCACACATACATTGCGGTGGGTTAAACTAAAGAAAAGACTATTTCAAAACTAGTCAATGATGGCCTTCCATGGATTCACCTATATAAGCCGCGGCTAAAGTAGCAAAAATAAGAGCTTGAATACCGCTTGTAAATAATCCAAGGAACATGACAGGTATAGGAACTACTAGAGGTACTAAAGAAACAAGAACAACAACTACTAATTCATCAGCTAATATATTTCCGAAAAGTCGAAAACTAAGCGATAAGGGTTTTGTGAAATCTTCTAAGATGTTAATCGGTAAAAGAATTGGAGTTGGTTGGATGTATTTACCAAAATAAGCTAATCCTTTTTTTGAAAGACCCGCATAGAAATATGCTACTGACGTAAGTAAAGCTAATGCAACGGTAGTATTTATATCATTTGTGGGTGCAGCTAACTCCCCATGAGGTAACTGTATGATTTTCCAAGGCAAAAGAGCCCCTGACCAATTAGAAACAAAAATAAATAGAAAGATAGTTCCAATAAAGGGAACCCACGGACCATATTCTTCTCCAATCTGAGTTTTGCTCACGTCTCGAATGAATTCAAGGACATATTCAAAGAAATTCTGACCGAAAGTGGGAATGGTTTGCGGATTTCGAACAACTAGAATGGCTGAAACTAATAAGATAGCAATTACAACCCAAGAAGTAATAAGTACTTGGGCATGCACTTGGAAACCTCCTATTTGCCAATAGAAATGTTGACCTACTTCCACAGCAGATATATCGTATAATCTTTTTAATGTGTTGATGGAACATAATAGAACATTCATATTGCCTCGCCCTCTAAAAGAAATAGAATTTGAAAAGGAATTATTTTAATTCAACCATCTCCTTTTTGACTTGTCTACTTTATATTTTGAATACCGACAAATCACAGAATATTTCCGCTTATTTTTATCTTTTTCTTTTTTGTTCGATTTAGTAATAGTATAGTAACCGATTCCATAAATCTATGAATTCCCCGAACCAAATAATTTTTTTTATCTTATTATTAATCAAGAATTTCGTATATAGCTAGAACGACCCTCACAAATTGCAAATACTAATTTGTTTAGAATTAATCGGATTGAAGCTATAGCATCATCATTAGCTGGAATCGAAATATCTGCGAAATCCGGGTCACAATTTGTATCGATTAAACAAATCGTTGGAATTCCCAAAGTGATACATTCTCGAAGAGCCATATATTCTTCTTGCTGATCAACGATTATTACAATATCGGGTAACCCCGTCATATATTTAATGCCGCCCAGATATGTTTCCAAGTGAGATAATTGCCTCTTCAACATAGCGGCATCTCTTTTTGAAAGACTGTTGAGTCTCCCCGTCTTTTGTTCCGTTTTTAAGTCCCTAAACTTATGAAGTCTCATTTCTGTAGTATACCAATTCGTTAACATACCTCCGAGCCATTTTTTATTAACATAATGACACCGAGCTCTTATTGCAGCCCGCGCTACTGAATCAGCTGCTTTGTTTTTGGTACCAACAATTAAGAATTGTTTTTCCCTACTTGCTGCATCAAAAACTAAATCACAAGCTTCTGATAAAAAACGAGCAGTTCTAGCAAGATTTGTAATATGAATACCCTTACGCTTTGCGGATATATAAGGCGCCATTCTAGGATTCCATTTCCTAGTACCATGGCCAAAATGAACTCCTGCTTCCATCATCTCTTCCAAAGTTATGTTCCAATATCTTTTTGTCATTTATCCCCACACCTTTTTTTTGAAAAAAAAAAAATTGAAAAAAAAAAAGAGACCGGGTATCCTAAAATAGAAATAAATAATTGTTCCGATGGAACCTTCTCTTCTACCGAAGATTGACCATTGATACGTGATCAGGCCCTTCATTTTTTCTATTTATTATTTTCTTTATTATTTTTTATTACCAAATCAAATGACCGCGTTTAAAGGGATGAATCCGCTCTTAGGAATCTTTAAATCCTAGAAATGATTGCTCTGATGTATCGTATAAATTCTTTGAAATGAAAAAATCAAATAATTCTCTGTGGTGGAACAAAATATCTCTCATTTCTCCCTCGAATAAATTATTTTTTTTGGTTTCCAAGGTAATTTTGTTATGTTGCCTTGGCCTTGAACGGTGCATTACTCTTTTGAATCCGGTACCAACAGGTATCATTGCCCCTAAAACAACGTTCTCTTTCAAACCTTTCAACCAATCGATACGACCCCGGAGAGCGGCTTTTGCTAAAACTCTAGCAGTTTCTTGAAAACTCGCTTCGGATATAAAACTTTGAGTATTCAAAGATGTTTTTGTTATTCCCAATAATAGAGCTCGGTAACAAATCGCTTCTTCCAAGGCACGCCCCGTTCGTTCAGCTCGCAACAATCCAATTATTTCGCCGGGTAAAAAAACATTAGACATTCCATCTTCTGAAACCAAGACTTTTGATGTTATTTGACGCACAATAATTTCTATGTGTCTATTATGGATGTGCACTCCCTGGGATCGATAAACCTTTTGGATTTTATTAACCAAAGAAATACGACTTTGCACTATAGTTATCTCAGCACCAATTAAGAATCCCCAGGGAATGCCGAGAATTCTTGTTATACGCTCGTTCCAAGCGTCAACTCTCTTTCCTAGGTTCATCGATATTGAATCAATCGAACGTACTTCTAATACCTGTTCCACTTTTGGAAGACCTTGTGTTATATCACCAGATCTCAATTTTTCATAAATATATGTAACTAATATATCTCCTTCATAAAAGATTTCTCCATAATGGCCATGAACAGTTGCTCCTGGAGTCGCCAAATAAGGGTTAGCCGATCTTATTACTACAGAATCAATTTGAACAGTTAGAACTTGACCCGATTTTAGGTGTGGTCTATTTTTCATTTGAGCTATACATCCATTTTCACAAATAAATTGCCCAAGGCTAATTATTGTAAACGTTTTTTCACAAAAATTATGATGATAATTATGATGAAGAAAATGCCAATTCAAATGGAATGGATTTAAAATGATGTTACTGCATACATCGGGCTTATAAATTCTCTCGTTTTCATCCATTAAATAATATTGAAATACTTGAAAAGTTTCCTTTAATTTGTCAAGTTGCAAATTTTTAGTTATCGAGATCTGATTATGAGTTATTAAACGGTAAAATGAATAAAAATTTACAACTTTAAGGGCTATTCCTAAAGGGCCTAACGAATTCTTAATTGGAATTAGAGGATCTCTTTTCGTTTTATTAATTCCTTCTTTTATCCCATTGTTATATTTTACATCGTTGAATGGTACCATTTGAAAACAATTAGATGATGACAAAATTATCAAAGATCGGCATTCCTTATTTCTATTCAACAACATACGAATAGTTCCGTGATTTTGTCTAAGTGATTGTTGAATTTTTGCCTTGGAATAAATAGAATAAAATGGATTGATATTGGTCCGATCTGATTCATTATCCGAGATCAATCCTGAACCGGACGGATCATTCCTTTTTCTGATATACGAAATATGGGATTTCACTAAGTAAATTCTTAGGAAATCTATAATCAAACCATTTGTACTTACTTCAACAAAAGAAGGGCGG